AATGAAGTGCCTGAAAAAAAGGATTACTTTGATAGAGTAAATCATGTATGAAAATACCTTCATTAATTATATTTTAAACAAAAGAAATAAATAGAACCTAATATGAATAGACCATTTGATTTTATGTTTATATTAAAGTTTACATTTAATAGAATTAAACTATTTCTTAAAGTATCAAAAACTTTTGTACATCATATACTAAAATGTATTAAAAAGATAAGCTAAATAAGCTATTGGGTTCATACCCCACTTATAAAGGTCCACCCCTTTTCTTTTTAATTCAAAAATCCTTATCCTCTTATGTTTTTTTAAGAACCCTAATTATTGGAACTGTAATAAGAATTTCATCAAATAATTGATTAGGAGCTTGAATAGGTTTAGAAATTAATTTATTATCATTTATCCCCTTAATGAGTAATTTAAAAAATTCTATATCTACAGAAGCTAGACTAAAATACTTTTTAGTTCAAGCGTTAGCATCATCAATTTTATTATTTTCAATTGTAATTATATCTTTATCTGATAATATTCTAATAATATCTTTTTACGATACTAATTTATTCAATTTATTATTAAATTCTTCTTTATTTATAAAAATAGGAGTTGCCCCCTTCCATTTTTGATTCCCTGAAGTAATTGAAGGAATAAATTGATTAATAGGAATTATTCTAATAACTTGACAAAAATTAGCTCCAATAGTATTATTATCTTACTGTATTTCATTTTTTCTATTAAATTCAGTAATTTTAATTTCAATTTTTATTGGTTCTATTGGAGGACTAAATCAAATTAGATTACGAAAAATTATAGCTTATTCTTCAATTAATCATATAGGATGAATATTAAGTAGATTTTTAATTTCAAATTATTATTGATTAATATATTTTTTAATTTATTGTTTTTTATCTATTTCAATTATTTTTTTATTCATAAAATACAATATTTTTTATATTAATCAAGCTTTTAATTTAATAAATTTTTCACCCGTTTTAAAATTTATTATTTTTTGTAACTTTTTATCTTTAGGTGGATTACCTCCATTTACAGGATTTTTTCCTAAATGAATTATTATCCAAAATTTAGATAATTACTTTTTAATTACATTTATAGTATGTATAACTTTAATTACATTATTTTACTATCTACGAGTAGCTTATTCAGCATTTTTAATTAATTATTCTATTTTGAAATGAAATACTTTAATTAACTATAATCTAAATTACTCATTAATTTTAAACTTTTTCAGTTTATTTGGTTTATTTTTATGTATAATTGTTTATTCTATTTTTTAAGCCTCAGAATATAAATTCACCTTTAAATTTGCAATTTAATATCATATTTGAATATAAGGCTAAGGTTTTAAGTTAATTAAAACTAATAGCCTTCAAAGCTATAAATAAAATAAATTTTTTAAACCTTAATTGGTAAAAGAGATTTATTTTCTCATTAATAAATTTACAGTTTATCGCCTAATCTTCAGCCATTTTACCAGTCGCTTCGCGACAATGATTATTTTCAACTAACCATAAGGATATTGGTACTTTATATTTTATTTTCGGAATTTGATCTGGATTAGTAGGTACAAGATTAAGTTTATTGATTCGAGCTGAATTAGGTCAACCAGGTTCTTTAATTGGTGATGATCAAATTTATAATGTAATTGTTACAGCACATGCTTTTATTATAATTTTCTTTATAGTGATACCTATTGTAATTGGAGGTTTTGGTAATTGATTAGTTCCTTTAATATTAGCTGCTCCTGATATAGCTTTTCCACGAATAAATAATATAAGTTTCTGAATATTACCTCCTTCATTAACTTTATTACTTGCTTCTTCTATAGTAGAAAGAGGAGCTGGAACGGGTTGAACAGTTTACCCTCCTTTATCATCAAGAATTGCACATGCTGGAGCTTCTGTTGATTTAGCTATTTTTAGTTTACATCTTGCCGGTATTTCATCAATTTTAGGGGCAGTAAATTTCATTACAACAGTAATTAATATACGATTAAGTTATATAACATTAGATCGTATACCATTATTTGTATGATCAGTAGTAATTACAGCTTTATTATTATTACTTTCATTACCTGTATTAGCTGGTGCTATTACTATATTATTAACTGATCGTAATTTAAATACTTCATTTTTTGACCCTGCAGGAGGAGGAGACCCAATTTTATATCAACATTTATTTTGATTTTTTGGGCATCCTGAAGTATATATTTTAATTTTGCCAGGATTTGGAATAATTAGTCATATTATTGCTCAAGAAAGTGGAAAAAAGGAAACCTTTGGATCTTTAGGAATAATTTATGCTATACTAGCTATTGGATTATTAGGATTTATTGTTTGAGCTCATCATATATTTACTGTTGGAATAGATGTTGATACTCGAGCTTACTTTACATCAGCTACAATAATTATTGCGGTTCCTACTGGTATTAAGGTATTTAGTTGATTAGCTACTTTACATGGAACTCAATTTACATATAGTCCAGCTTTATTATGAAGTTTAGGATTTGTATTTTTATTTACTGTTGGAGGATTAACTGGAGTTGTATTAGCTAATTCATCAATTGATATTATTCTTCATGATACTTATTATGTAGTAGCCCATTTCCATTATGTTTTATCAATAGGAGCAGTATTTGCTATTATAGCAGGATTTGTTCATTGATTCCCCTTATTTACAGGATTAACAATAAATCCTTTCTGATTAAAAATTCAATTTACAACAATATTTATTGGAGTAAATTTAACATTTTTCCCTCAACATTTTTTAGGTTTAGCTGGAATACCTCGTCGTTATTCTGATTATCCTGATGCTTATACTACATGAAATGTAATTTCATCAATTGGATCTTTAATTTCTTTTATAGCTGTCTTATATTTTTTCTTTATTTTATGAGAAAGTTTAGTTTCTAAACGACCTATTTTATTTTCAACTCAATTACCAACTTCTATTGAATGATTACAAAATTACCCTCCTGCTGAACATAGTTATTCTGAATTACCTATTTTAACAAACTTCTAATATGGCAGATTAGTGCAATAACTTTAAGCGTTATATATAAAGATTACTCTTTTGTTAGAATAAAATAATGGCAACATGATCTAAAATTTCTTTACAAAATAGAGCTTCTCCTTTAATAGAACAATTAATTTTCTTCCATGATCATACATTATTAATTTTAACTATAATTACAATTTTAGTAGGTTATTTAATAATTACATTATTTTTTAATAAATTAACAAATCGATTTTTAATAGAAGGACAAACAATTGAATTAATTTGAACTATTTTACCAGCTATTACATTAGTATTTATTGCTTTACCTTCTTTACGTTTATTATATTTATTAGATGAAATTGATAATCCTTCTATTACTTTAAAAAGTATTGGACATCAATGATATTGAAGTTATGAATATTCTGATTTTTTAAATGTTGAATTTGATTCATATATAATTCCAACAAATGAATTAAATTTAGATAGTTTTCGTCTATTAGATGTAGATAACCGAACTGTACTACCAATAAATACTCAAATTCGAGTATTAGTTACAGCTGCTGATGTTTTACATTCTTGAACAGTACCAGCTTTAGGTGTTAAAATTGATGCTACTCCAGGACGACTTAATCAAACTAATTTTTTTATTAACCGTCCAGGTTTATTTTTTGGTCAATGTTCAGAAATTTGTGGAGCTAATCATAGTTTTATACCAATTGTAATTGAAAGTATTCCTATAAATTATTTTATTAATTGAATTAAATTAAATAAATCATCATTAGATGACTGAAAGTAAGTACTGGTCTCTTAAACCATTTTATAGTAAATTAACGATTACTTCTAATGAAAAAAGTTAGTTAAAATATAACATTAATATGTCAAGTTAAAATTACTAATATTTAGTACTTTTTGATTCCACAAATAAGACCATTAAATTGATGATTTTTATTTATATATTTTATTGCTCTTTTAATTGTATTTGCTATCATTAATTATTATATTGTATTTTATTCATCCCCTATATCTGAAAAAAATACTTTTTCTAAGAAATCTTTAAATTGAAAATGATAACTAACTTATTTAGTATATTTGATCCATCAACTAATATTTTAAGTCTATCTTTAAATTGAATAAGTTCAATATTAGGTATTATTATATTACCATATATATCTTGATTAATTCCAAATCGATTTACATTTTTATGAAATAAAATTTTAATTACTCTTCATAATGAATTTAAAACTTTACTAGGTTCAACAGGACATGCAGGTAGAACTTTTATTTTTATTAGAACCTTTTCTTTTATTGTTTTCAATAATTTTATAGGTTTATTTCCTTATATTTTTACTAGTTCTAGTCATATAACAATAACATTAGCTTTAGCTTTACCTTTATGATTAAGTTTTATAATATTTGGATGAATTAATCATACAAATCATATATTTGCTCATTTAGTACCTCAAGGTACACCTAGTGTATTGATACCTTTTATAGTATGTATTGAAACTATTAGAAATTTTATTCGACCTGGTACTTTAGCTGTACGATTAGCTGCTAATATAATTGCTGGTCATTTATTATTAACTTTATTAGGTTCAACAGGACCATCAATAAATTTAATATTAGTAAATTTATTATTAATTGTACAAATTGCATTATTAACATTAGAATCAGCTGTAGCTATTATTCAATCTTATGTATTTGCTGTATTAAGAACTTTATATTCTAGAGAAGTTAATTAATGTCAACACATTCAAATCATCCTTACCATTTAGTTGATTATAGACCATGACCTTTAACAGGAGCCTTAGGAGCTTTAATTACTACAACAGGAATTGTTAAATGATTTCATCAATATGATAATTCTTTATTAATTTTAGGAAATATTATTACATTATTAACTATATACCAATGATGACGTGATGTTACTCGAGAAGGTACTTATCAAGGATTACACACATTATCAGTTACATTAGGTTTACGTTGAGGAATAATTCTATTTATTTTATCTGAAGTTTTCTTCTTTGTTAGTTTTTTCTGAGCTTTTTTTCATAGTAGTTTAGCACCATCAATTGAAATTGGTCAAACTTGACCTCCTGCAGGTATTAACCCTTTTAATCCTTTAGAAATTCCTTTATTAAATACAGTAATTTTATTATCTTCAGGAGTAACAATTACTTGAGCTCACCATAGTTTAATAAGAGGAAATTATACTCAAACATCACAAGGATTACTTTTTACAGTAATTTTAGGAATTTATTTTTCAATTTTACAAGGATTTGAATATATTGAATCTCCATTTACAATTGCTGATTCAGTATATGGATCAACATTTTTTATAGCAACAGGATTTCATGGACTCCATGTTTTAATTGGAACAACTTTTCTTTTAATTTGTTTAATCCGTCATATTAATTATCATTTTTCTGTTAATCACCATTTTGGATTTGAGGCTGCAGCATGATACTGACATTTTGTTGACGTAGTATGATTATTCCTTTATATTTCTATTTACTGATGAGGTAGCTAATTTATATAGTATATAAGTATATTTGACTTCCAATCAAAAGGACTAAATAATTTTAGTATAAATAATTTATTTATTATTTACAATAGGTTTTATTATTATATTAATTGCATTTATTACAATATTTTTAGGGTCTTTATTATCAAAAAAAACTTTTTTTGATCGTGAAAAAAATTCACCTTTTGAATGTGGATTTGATCCTAAATCTTCAGCTCGAATATCTTTTTCTTTACATTTCTTTTTAATTGCAATTATTTTTTTAATTTTTGATGTAGAAATTGCTTTATTATTACCAATTATTGTAATTTTAAATGTATCAAATTTATTTCTTTGAACTTCAATTACATTTTTTTTTATTATAATTTTATTATTAGGTTTATACCATGAATGAAATCAAGGAGCTTTAAATTGAGTTAATTAGGATAATAGTTAATTATAACATTTAGGTTGCATCTAAAAAGTATTGATTTATTCAATTTATCTTATAAGTATGAAGCGATTTATTGCAATTAGTTTCGACCTAATTTTAGATATATAATATCCTTACTTTTAATTGAAGCCAAAATAGAGGCATATCACTGTTAATGATATAATTGAATTTATTATTCCAATTAAAGAAATATGTTGATCAAGAAAAAGCTGCTAACTTTTATCTTTAGTGGTTTAATTCCATTAATATTTCTAATGTTTATATAGTTTAATTAAAACATTACATTTTCAATGTAAAAATAAAATTTTATATTTTTTTAAATATTTAAAGATAAAAATTATCTCCTTAACAGCTTCAATGTTATGCTCTAATATAAGCTATTTAAATATAAAATAAATAAAATAATAATTAAAATTCATAATACAAATATTATTAAATGAATTTTTAAATCATTTTTATAAATAATATATATTAATTTAGTTCTATTTATTATTCAATTATATAATGATTGACCTCCAAAATATTCATTTCAACCTTGATCAATTGTTTTAACAATCTTATAACCCAATTTTAAACTATAATAATTTACACCAATAGTTCTAATTGTAGGTATATATCATATATTACCTACAAAATTTAAAATATAATAATTATTTATTATAATTAAATTTCATCTAATTTTATATTGATATAATTCATATCCTAAATAAGCACCTAAAATACTTACTAATAAAGCTAAAATTTTTAACTCTAATGGTAAACAAATTATTACAGGAGTATTTAAAATTAATCATCTTAATATTGACCCTCCTATAATAGCTAAAAATAATAAACCTAATATACCCTTTAATATAACTCAATATTCATCTCTAACTGAATTTAATCTACTAAAATTAAAATCACCACTTATAGTAAAATAAATTAAACGAAAAGTATAACAAACTGTTAATCCAGTAGATAAAAAATATAAAATAAATATTAAAATATTAAAAATTGATAAAGTAGCTAATTCTAAAATTAAATCCTTTGAATAAAAACCTGCTAAAAAAGGTATTCCACATAAAGCTAAATTAGCAACATTTATACAAGAAATAGTTAAAGGTATACAAGTAAATAAACCTCCTATTAAACGAATATCTTGATTATTTTTTATATTATGAATTACTGAACCTGCACATATAAATAATAATGCCTTAAATAAAGCATGAGTTAATAAATGAAAAAATGCTATTTTTGGGTACCCTATTGATAAAATTCTCATTATTAATCCTAATTGTCTTAAAGTAGATAAAGCAATAATTTTTTTTAAGTCAAATTCAAAATTAGCACCTAAACCAGCTATAAACATAGTTAATACAGAAATAAATAATAATAATTTTGATAAATAAGTATTAATAAATAAACTATTAAAACGAATTAATAAATAAACACCAGCTGTAACTAGTGTAGAAGAATGTACTAAAGCTGAAACAGGAGTTGGAGCAGCTATAGCAGCTGGTAATCAAGAAGAAAAAGGAATCTGAGCACTTTTTGTTATAGCTGCTAATACTACTATATAAGAAATAAATTGTATTTCAAAATCATTTTTTATACTTTCTAAATAAAAAATATAATTTCATGAACCATAATTTAATATTCAAGCAATTGCTATTAATAAAGCTACATCACCAATTCGATTTGATAATGCTGTTAATATACCAGCATTATAAGATTTAACATTTTGATAATAAATAACTAAACAATAAGAAACTAAACCTAACCCATCTCAACCTAATAAAATTCTAATTAAATTAGGAGAAATAATTAAAAATATTATAGATAGAACAAATATTAAAACTAATATAATAAATCGATTTAAATTTTCATCTCCATATATATATTCATCTCTATAAAAAATTACTATAGATGAAATAAATAATACAAATCTTATAAATAATAAAGATATTCAATCTAACAAAATAGATATAATGATACTTATAGAATTTAAACTTAATAGTTCTCATTCAATAAATATTACTAAATCTGTTAATATAAAATTTATTCTAGAAATAAATAAAGTAATAGAAATTAATAATAAAACTACAGAAAAAATTAAACAAATAGACAAATGAATTATTTAAAATGAATAATCATATCTTTGACACCACAAATCAATATTTTTATAAACTATTTAAATTATAATCATAATATACATAATTCTCTTTTTATAATTAAAATATTTAAAGGAATTCAATGTAATATTAATAATAAATACTCTCGTAAAGTACCATTTGAACTTCTATATAACCCTGAATATAAATCTCCATGTTGTCTATAAGAATATAAATATAGAGTATATGTAGCACTAAAAAATGATAATAATCTTAATCAAATTATAGTTAATCAAGATCAACTAATTATTCTATTTAATAATCTAATTTCACCTAATAAATTTAAAGAAGGGGGAGCAGCTATATTAGAAGATCTTAATAAAAATCATCATAAACATATACTCGGTATAAAATTTATTATTCCCTTATTAATAAATAAACTACGACTACCTGTACGTTCATAACTTATATTTGCTAAACAAAATAATCCAGAAGAACATAAACCATGAGCAATTATTAAAGTATAAGAACCACTAAATCCTCAATAATTTATAGTTATAATTCCACCAATAACTATTCTTATATGAGAAACAGACGAATAAGCAATTAAAGATTTTAAATCAACTTGACGTAAACATAATAAACTTACTAAAAATCCACCAAATAAACTTAATGTTAATCATCAATAATTAAATTTTAAACCAATTCCTATAATTAAATTATAAATACGTAATATACCATAACCACCTAATTTTAATATAATTCCTGCTAAAATTATTGAACCTGAAATTGGAGCTTCAACATGAGCCTTAGGTAATCATAAATGAACTAAAAATATTGGTATTTTTACTAAAAATGCTAATAATAAAGATAAATATAGAAATAAATTATTATAATTATTATTTAATAAAACAAATAATAAACTATTTTCATTATTATAAATATAAAAAATTCCTACTAATATAGGTAATGAAGCTAATAAAGTATAAAATAATAAATAAACACCAGCCTGTAAACGCTCAGGTTGATAACCTCAACCAATAATTAAAAATAAAGTTGGAATTAATCTACCTTCAAAAAACAAATAAAAATAAAATAAATTTATTGAACTAAAAGTTAAATATAATATAATTAATAAAATTAATATATTAAAAATAAAAAAATTTTTTCTATAATCAAAACGATTAATAGATTCACTAGCAGTTAATATTAAGGTACAAATTCATAATCTTAATAAAATTAACCCATAAGATAATAAATCTATTCCTATAAAATAACTTAAATTTATAAACATATATGAATTAACAATTAAAAATATAAACATAAATCTAATTAAAAATAAATATAATTGAACCAATCAATATATTGAATTAATAAAACTTATTGGGATTAATATTAATATTATAAATAATATTTTTAACATTCTAAAACATTAAAAGATTGAAAATAATCATTTCCATGAGTACGAATTATTCTAACTAAAATAGATAAACCTAAAGCTCCTTCACAAACACTAAATACTAAAAAAATTATCGTAAAATAATATTCATAATTATAATTTATATACATTAAAAATAATAAATAAAATAATCTTAATACAATAAATTCTAATCTTAATAAAGTGGATAATAAATGTTTTCGTTTCAAAACATATACTACAATTCCAGATATAAATATTAATATTGATAAAAATAAATTAATATAATTAAACATTAGTTTTAATAGTTTAACAAAAACATAGGTTTTGTAAACCTAAAATAAGAATATTCTTTTAAAACTTCAGAGAAAAAATTATTATTTTATCTATAATCTCCAAAATTATTATTTTTATTAAACTATTCTCTGTATTAATCAATTCATTATTTTATTTAGAATTATTTTTTCATTAAATTTTATTCAAACTAAACATCCTTTAGCTATAGGTTTAAATTTATTAATTCAAACAATTTTAATTAGTTTATTATGTGGATTTATATCATATACTTATTGATTTAGTTATGTATTATTTTTAACTATACTTGGAGGTATATTAGTTTTATTTTTATATGTTACTAGTTTAGCTAGAAATGAATTATTTTCTTTTAATATATTATCTTTATTATTAATAATTAGTTTTACTATAATTATATCAATTATTTTAATTTTTAATGATAAATTTATTTGATTAATTTCAAATCTAGAAACAATTAATTTTAATATAATTAATAATTTAGAAAATGAAAACAATTTAATTAAATTATATAATAATCCTACTATAAATGTAACATTATTAATAATTATTTATTTATTTTTAACATTAATTATTGTAGTTAAAATTACAGATATTAATTATGGGCCTTTACGTCAATCTTACTAATGAATCAACCTTTACGTATTAAACACCCACTATTTAAAATTGCAAATAATGCATTAATTGATTTACCTGCTCCTTCTAATATTTCATTATGATGAAATTTTGGTTCTTTACTAGGTTTATGTTTAGGTATTCAAATTTTAACTGGATTATTTTTAGCAATACATTATACTGCTAATATTGATTTAGCTTTTAATAGTGTAGTACATATTTGTCGAGATGTTAATTATGGATGATTACTACGAACATTACATGCAAATGGAGCTAGTTTTTTCTTTATTTGTATTTATTTACATACAGGACGAGGACTATATTATGGATCATACTTATATACTCACACATGATTAGTAGGAGTAATCATTTTATTCTTAGTAATAGGAACAGCTTTTATAGGATATGTTTTACCTTGAGGGCAAATATCTTTTTGAGGAGCTACAGTTATTACTAATTTACTATCAGCTATTCCTTATTTAGGAACAATATTAGTTCAATGATTATGAGGAGGTTTTGCTGTAGATAATGCTACATTAACTCGATTTTTTACTATTCATTTCTTATTACCTTTTGTTATTGCTGCTATAGTAATAATTCATTTATTATTTTTACATCAAACAGGATCTAATAATCCTTTAGGTACTAATAGAAATTTTGATAAGATTCCATTCCATCCTTATTTTTCTTTCAAGGATGTAGTAGGAATAATTATTATACTAATAAGCTTATTATTTATTACTTTAAATTCACCTTATATATTAGGAGATCCAGATAATTTTATTCCAGCTAACCCTTTAGTAACTCCTGTTCATATTCAACCTGAATGATATTTCTTATTTGCATATGCAATTTTACGTTCTATTCCTAATAAATTAGGAGGAGTTATTGCATTAGTATTATCAATTGCAATTTTAATAATTATACCTTTTTATTTTATAAGTAATTTTCAAGGATTACAATTTTATCCTATCAATCAAATTTTATTTTGATCTATAGTAGCTATTGTAATTTTATTAACTTGAATTGGAGCACGACCAGTTGAAGACCCTTATATTTTAATTGGTCAAATTTTAACCGTTTTATACTTCTTTTATTTCCTAATTAATCCTATTGTTCATAAAATTTGAGATAATTTAATTTATTAATTAATGAGCTTGATATAAGCATATGCTTTGAAAGCATAAGATAGTAGTATAATCTACTATTAATTTTTATACTAAATTTATTTAACTATTAATTAAATAATTAATCTTAATATAAAAATTTTTAAACCAATAAAAAATATTAAATAATTTAAAGATACTGGTAAATATCTCTTTCAACATAAATATATTAATTTATCATAACGATATCGAGGTAAAGTACCTCGAACTCAAATAAATAAAAAAGAAATAAATACTAATTTAAAAAAAAATAAAATTCTAAATAAATTAGAACCTAAAAATAAAACAGAAAATAATATTCTTATAAATAAAATACTAGCATATTCAGCTAAAAAAATCAATGCAAATCCAGCAGCTCTATATTCTACATTAAATCCAGACACTAATTCAGACTCTCCTTCAGCAAAATCAAAGGGGGTACGATTAGTTTCAGCTAAAGAACTTGCTATTCATATAAATATTAAAGGAAAAGAAAAAAATATAAACCAAATATTTTGTTGATAAATATCAAAATCAAATAAATTAAATCTACCAACTATAACAATATAAGATAATAATAATAATGCTATACTTACTTCATAAGAAATTGTCTGAGCAACTGCACGTAAACCTCCTAATATAGCATAATTTGAATTAGATCTTCAACCAGAAGCTATAACTCTATAAACACCTATTCTAGTACAACATAAAAAAAATAATAAACCTAAGTTAAATGAATATAAATTTGTTGCATAAGGATAAATTATTCAAATTAATAAAGATAAAAATAAAGCAATAATAGGTGATACATAATATCTTAAATAATTTGATATAATAGGATAAACTTGTTCCTTTGTAAATAACTTAATAGCATCACAAAAAGGTTGAGGAATACCACAAAAACCAACTTTATTGGGTCCCTTACGAATTTGAATATATCCTAAAACCTTACGTTCTAATAAAGTTAAAAAAGCTACTCCTACTAATACACAAATAACAATTAATAAACTTCTAATAATTCTCATTATAATTCTTATTATATTCAAGTATTACCTGTAATTAAATTACATTTTTGAATTCTAAATTCAATACACTATTCTGCCAAAGTAACAATATTATTCAAAATTAAAAATATTATTTAAATATTTGGTCCTTTCGTACTAAAATATTTTATTTAATTAAGGATAGAAACCGACCTGGCTCACGCCGGTCTGAACTCAAATCATGTAAAGATTCAAAGGTCGAACAGACCTAAACTCTAAACTGCTACATCTAGAAATAACCTTTAATTCAACATCGAGGTCGCAATCTTTTTTATCGATAAGAACTCTCTAAAAAAATTACGCTGTTATCCCTAAGGTAACTTAATCTTATAATCACTAAAAATGGATCAATTAATCATAAATCAATGTTAATAAATAAAAAAAGTTTATTAAATTTTCCTATCACCCCAATAAAATAATTATATTAATTTTATTAATTATTTTTCTATTTTATAAAATTAAATAAATTATAAAGATCTATAGGGTCTTCTCGTCCTCTAAATTCATTTAAGCCTTTTGACTTAAAAGCTAAGTTTTTAAAATTTTAAAAATGAGACAGTTAATATTTCATTCAACCATTCATTCCAGCCTCCAATTAAGAGACAAATGATTATGCTACCTTTGCACAGTCAAAATACCGCGGCCCTTTAATAATTATCAGTGGGCAGGTTAGACTTTATATTTTTAACAAAAAGACATGTTTTTGATAAACAGGTGAATATTATTTTTGCTGAATTCCTTATTTTTATCTTTATATAATTTCTACTTATACAAAAATTAATACTAATTTTATCATTATTTCTTTATTTTTATAATTAAAATAAATATTTTAATAAAATAATTAAAATTTTATAAATAAAATATAATTTATAATAAATTATAACATTTTTATTAATAATGAAAATTTCTAATCCTATATTTTTTATTATTTTATAAATTTATAATAAAATTTTTTAAGCTCATCCCTAAAAAATTTTTTATTAATTTATATTAAATTTAATAATTAAATTAATATAAAATTAATAATGAATTAAATTCATTTCTTAAAAAACTAGATATATTTAAGAACGACTAACTTTTCATTACTAAAATAATATTAAAAATATTTTTAATACAATAACTTTTATATTATTTTAGCTCTCTTAAATTCGAGATTTTTAATATACTTAAAATATATTTAATAAACCCTGATACAAAAGGTACATTAAATTAAAATTACTTTTTAATTAATTAATTATATTTCAATTTTCTATTACTATACTAATATACTATTGTTTAAATTATTTTATTTTTATAAAATACACTAACAAAATAACTATAAAATTATTTTTATTATTTAATTTATTTAACTTTTAATTAAAACAAATTTTTATTATCAAATTAAATCGAATTGCACGACAACTTTTCAATGTAAATGAAATGCTTTACTATTCAAGCTCTAATTTGCATTCTAGATACACTTTCCAGTACATCTACTATGTTACGACTTATCTTTCTTTAAAGAGAAAGAGCGACGGGCGATATGTGCATGTTTTAGAGCTATAATCAATTAAAAAATTTTTTTTAATTTACTATTAAATCCACTTTCATATTAATTTTTCAATTAATAATCCATATAAATATTTTTATTGTAACCCATTTCTTCTAAATTATAAACTGCACCTTGATCTGAAATATAATTATATATAATTTAATGAATATTATTTTCTTATAAAATATTCTGATAACGACGGTATACAAATTATACAAAATTTAGTAAAATTTATCGTGGATTATCAATTACAGAACAGGTTCCTCTAAATAGACTAAAACACCGCCAAATTTTTTAAGTTTCAAGAATATATCTATTACTACCTAAGTTTTATATTATTTAATTTTAATAATAGGGTATCTAATCCTAGTTTATTATAAAATTTCATTAGCCTCAAATAATCTAATTAATTTTAATATTAATTTAAAATTTAACCTTAAAATTAATATTTTATCATATTAAATAATCAATTAACTAAAAACTGATTTTATTTATTTATATAATTTGTATAACCGCAGATGCTGGCACAAATTTATCCTATATTAAAATTTATTACCAATTCAAAATTTCTTTTATTATTAATATTAAATACTGCGAATAATAATTTTATTCTTTAAGAATTATATTTAATCACACAAAAATTTACATGTAAAACATAAATTTAATAAATTATAAGCCAAAATAAAACTTTAAAAAAAATACTCAAAAATGTGAGACAATAATGTAAAATATTATAGACTTTTTTAATAAATAAATAAAAACTGTGACCCTCGTCCTTAAAGACCTAAAAATGGTATTCCTATACTGATGATTCTCTTCGTAATGGCATTTTTAAATATATTCTTGTTAAAATTCCCCCCTTTGAAATTTTAACAACCAAATTAAATAGAAATCCGATCTATTTAAAAATCTTATAATTTAACTATTGGTAATATTATTATAAATTTAAATATATTAAAAATTATACTATTAATTTTTTCCCCTTAAAAATTAATATAAAACCCCTTTTAATATAAATTTTAATATATTTCCCCTTTAAATTTATAATAATTAATTAAATTATATTAAATAATAATTCATGTTGCTTTTCTTTTTTAAAAAAATTTACCCCTAAATATTTATATAAAATTTAATAACTAAATGTACAAAAATAACTATTATTAATAATTAGTTAATTAATAATAAAAATTATGCAAAATATAGGTAAAATTATAAAAAATTATAAAAATCTATAAAAATTTAGTGTTAAATATATTATAATAAATATATAATAAGTATATAAAAAATAAAAAATAATTAATGTATAAGCAATTAAATAAATGATAATTAAGTCAAATAATATAATAAAACCTATCGATAAAATTTACCCCTTTAATATTATATTATATATAATAAATTATTTATATATATATATATATTTTAATATTATAAATTATATATATATATATATTATAATAAATAATTTATATATTAATATATATTTTAATAATAAATTATAATATAAATTTATTATATTATAATATATTTATTGTTATATAATGAATAAATCTGTCTTTATACAACTATTTATTTTTATATAACAATAAATCAATCTCTCTCTATTTGTAAATTCTTATAATAACTATATATCTCTCTATTAAGTATTTAGACGATTAATAGATAGATTCTAAACCTATAAATCTTTATATATATATTAAATTATTATTATTATATAAATAATTCTATAAAACAATATCTATAACAATAATATATATTATATAATGTTAAGTTACTTATATATATATAAATATTTAATACTTTATTAACCTATTAAACATTTATTAAATGCTTTTTAACGAACCTTAGATACTTAAAAAATTTAACATATTTAAATAATGGTATACTCATATGAATATACCATCATTTAAAATTATTATATTAAAATAATGAAGTAAT